GTTCTGGTCCTGGAGGTACAATATCAACCACTTGATGTCCGTCCGACGCATCAACTATGGTTATTTCATAACCCCCTTTTTCTTTACGTACTATTCTATTTACTATACCCGCTGCTGTGGCATTATAGACTGTATTATTACTCTTGCTCCCATCGGGATAAATCTGACCCCTTCCTCTGTTACCACCTACATATATGGGATACTTTAAGAAGTGAATGTCTTTCTTAGTAGTGGGGTCAGGGGACAAAATGGGAAAGACAATTTCACTATATTTCTGACCAGGAACGGGACCTATCACAAGAATATTTCTTTTATTGGGGCGATAGCTCTGAAAAGACAAATTGCCCATCTTTTCTTTGATCTCAGGAGAAATACGATCGGAAGGAGCTAATTCGAATCCTTCGGGTAAAATAAGAACAGCCCCCACATTCAAAGACCCTTTTTTCCCATTAGCAAGAACTTGTTTCAATTGCTTATCATAAGGGATTCTAACAACTGCTTCAAATACAGTATCAGGAAGTACAGCTTGCGGAACCTCAATATCTACGGGCTTATTAGCTAAATGGCAGTTGGCACATACAATACGCCCTGTTGCTTCTCGTGGATTTTCATAACCTTGCTGCGCAAAAATAGGATATGCATTTGAAATAGATGTCCGAGTAATTACATATATCATGATCAATACAGAAATAGATCGAGTCATCTGTTCCTTTATCCAAGAAAAGGTATTTCTATTTTGATTTTGCATGGTCCAATCATTGATTCCTGAAATTTCTACAATAAATTAGGTAGGTAGCTAGTCTAGTTCCCTACCCACGATTATGCCATTATACTGGAATATAGGAGGCGTCGAACCCCCTACACGGAAAGTGAGTCAGATTAAAAAAAGGGTTTGTTTATGTACGAAGTAAGATTATGATCTGATTGATAGCCGCGGGTCAAATGAATTCTTCATTCATTCATTGAATGGTAAATCACTACAAGTGATGGTGATACCCGATTTAAATAAAGGAAGATCCAATATTTCAAAATTGTATCTAGAATAACTGGAAAAGTGGAAACAAGACCAGATATAATTTGATCGTTATAAGCAAATCCAAAATCTTTGTAGACCGAACCGATCATTAGTTCCCAACCATGGGGCGAGTGGAATCCAATACATAAATCAGTTAATAAAAGAATACAAAAAGCTTTTATAGTGTCGCTTAAGTTATATATGAATTCCTGAATCCAAGAATTAAGAATGACAAGTTCCTCATTACCCAGAATAGAATAACCACTTAGAATAGCGAAACATATTATATTTGCCGAGAAGTGCAAAATAATATGGATATTATTTTCATTGTATATTTTGACCAATTGTATCGTTTCTTTGTGGATTCCTATATGAAGCTTTTGTATCTGTGTCTCCGGGTACTCCTTTATCATTTCATCCAAATGAAATAGTTCTTCTAATTCTATGAATCTTTCTAGAATGTTCTTCTCTTGAATATCATTCAAAAAAGTTTCGGATTGCCTAGTATTCGACCAATTAGTAACCCAGGGCTCTAGACTTTTATTAAATGAAAGAGAGATCCACCACGGCAAAAATACTATAGATACAAGATATAGGAGAGGGGTCAATGCTTTTTTTTTTGACACTTTTTGTTCTGTGAATTGTTAATGAACCTACTTCATTCGTCGACTCCTTATGATATTTCTATGAAGCATGAGTTCTATAACAAGGTATGTAACCTATGGATCCGTCTTTTTTTTTTTTTTTTGAATTCTTTATTTAGTCTTTGAGTCTAGAAGGGATATAGAAATGGAAGTTAGAATTAAAGGGTCTGCCCCGAATGAAGAAATGAGTAAGTTCCCGGATATCTCAGATATCTAAATTGGTCAAATTAAACCAATTGAATTGCATCTTCATTTGCTTCTTTCGATGAGTGCCCGAAAGATCCAATCCACACTTCAAGTAATGGTTATTAGTCGGGTTTCGAGACGAAAGAACTCCCCTTGGATCAATCAATTTTTTTGAAATGTTTCACTAAATGCCCGCACCGCGGGAATAATTGAGGGAATATTTCTGAAGAATATTGATGGTGAAATCCGAAATGTGTGGGAAACCCGAGAAAAATTGGATGTTTATAAAAGATGCAATTCTTTTCAAGGAGCAAAACAAAAGAAAGGATAAAAATCGATTGCAAAAAAAAAAAAAGAGAGATAATTTACATCCGTCTGTATCTAACGTATCAATTCAACGAAATATTTGGTCTAAAAAGAAAAATTCTGTACTGTATTCCGAAATGTTCTGTTCTGATATGTATGATGAATACATACTTACTAGACTTGTTACTAGTCTAACATAACAGACTTGGGTTGAGTTACATATGCATAAAAAAGAGTTTTGGTGAACAACAATTTCATTATTCTGGTTGTTCCATATACGTCCACCTGCTTTATTCTATCGATTCTATCGGCCACAGTGACAGTGGTATTAGACCAGAATAAAGTAGGGGAAATAGAATCTAACGTGTTTCGTGTTTTGCTCGAATCAACGCCTCGAAAGAAACTTCAGTTAGATTCTATTATCCTTTAGGTTATATTAAAGGTTAAAGAAAGGGGATTCCTGCGTTTCTTATCTCATGCCGGGAAAGCATTCACATTCATTATTCAATTCATTTCAAAATACTTCAATTGGTACGCGCAAGAAATAGGCCAATTCAGCAGCTTTTTGTTCAATTTCTAGTGGAGTCAGATTCTCCTCCGTATGAGTCAAGGGGATGGCTCCCTGGCCTCTAATTTCCATATAAAGGACACGGCGAGGATAAAGACCCCCTTTAACTTCCATTCTGATTGACTGAATATCTCTCATAAGGAATCGTAGAAAAACGCGGCGATTTTTTCCAGGGAATCCCCAACGAAAAATACACACTATTCCTTCTTTTCTATCGAATCTATCATAACCACTACCTACATTCCAAAAAATTGTGGACCACAAATAGGAACTAATGGACAGACCGGCTATTCCATAGAAAGACATCACGATCCCTTGAGGGAAAAAAATTATTTGCTGAGACGGAAACAAAGATATGAGATTCCGACCAAGATAACTGGAAGTTCCAACCAATAAGAATCCTAGTGAACCTAAAAAGAGGATACAGGCCCAGCAGAAATTACTTGTTTTTCGAGACCCTGTTATAAGTTCTATCCATATACGTTCTGATCGCCAGTTCATATTAGATCCAGTTGCATTCTATTGGAATTGAGAGAATAGGGCAAATTAATTTGCATTTCACTTTACTATTTTTTTGTGACGAAGTAACTCTCATCAACTAGCACTATTATGATGTGAACCCTTAGGGGTAATTCATCAAATCAAATTGGGTAGATGTAAAATAATAACATCTTCTTCATACGATCCCACTATGTATATCTACATAACATATAGATACATTGACTTTCCATTTTTCCACTGATGTCTTTTTTCTTAAAAAACAGCTATACTGCATATATATATGATATGCATTTTTTTTTTTTTCATATATCATGTATCCGCATGCATCAATTTTTTTGTATTCGAAAGGGACCATATCCATATCTAGACCAGACGTGGTACCATATTCCAGTAAATAGATATCCGTATTATGATCCAAATCCAAGTGTTGAAATAAATTGATGAGATTTGGTCCCACTGAACCTAAACAATATTGTTTTTTTGAACATGAAGAGATAAAGATGCCATTGCAATTGCCGGAAATACTAGGCCTACTAAAGGCACAAAAAAAGAGGGAAAGTTGAAATCTGTCATAGAATGGGTGCCCCGATTTAATATTTGTACCTCTTATTCTTATAAAGATATAATAAAATAAGTATGTGAATTATAAGTATTATATATTATAAGTATTATTAAGTATATAATAAGAAGTACAACGAATGTAGAACTAAATAAGCGTGTTTATTCGACTCTATACGAAATACGTATATGATAATCCCCTTTATTATTGTCTTGTTGTTGTTGCGCCCTTACCTTACTTAATCTTCTAATAAAGAGTTTCTTGCGAGTTACTGAAGAATTCGTTAGGATTCGACCCGACAGGGGTTCATAGTACAATACAAAATGTGGGTTCTCGGGAGATATAGAAATCTGAAGGAGATATAGAAATATGCAACACTTTGATTATAGATTTTATCTATATTCTATATATTAATATAATACTATTAATTTAATTAATAGTATTAATGTAATGGTAATATGTAAGAAGTAATAAAAAACATGGAATTCTTTTGATTTTTTATTTTCATTTTTAAATTCTATTCCACGAAAGCAAGAATTCACTCTTTTCTCCTGTTGATTTGATAGAGGGTTACTGATTAGTAATCAAGAATAGGGGTAGGAAAAAAATAGATTAGATCCATAGAAAAAATGAAAAGTAATTATCTGAAACTTCGGATTCTCTAACTGAACCTATGTCACCAAAGAAAACTCCATTCTTCTTATTGTGACTTTGATTCCGATGAACTAAAGTTCGTTACAAATAATTGAGAGTAGCGCTTTTTTTTTTATTCAAGGGAAAGAAGCCGTGTAGCTGAAATAAATCACTCAGAACGACTTTTAAAGAATTACGTGGTACGATTAGGTCTAATAAACCTTTAGTGAATAAATACTCAGCGCGCTGTAAAACGTCGGGTACTGTCTTTTTCAATGTTTGTTCAATTACTCTTTTACCCGCAAATGCAATGTAGGCTTTTGGTTCGGCAATAATGATATCTCCTAGCATACCGAAACTGGCTGTTACTCCACCACTTGTAGGGTATGTAAGGATTGATACATAGAATAATTTTCTAGTTGATTGATAATAATATGAAGCAGAAGATATTTTAGCCATTTGCATCAAGCTCAAACCTCCTTCTTGCATGCGTGCTCCTCCAGAAGCACACACGATAATAACAGGTAGAGATCTATTAGTAGCATACTCGATTAAACGGGTGATTTTCTCGCCTACTACGGATCCCAT